CGAAACAGCAGCCGATACGCGGAATAAAAGAGTCAAAAGGTCTGTTTTTCATTTGTATGCTCTCTTTTCGAGATAATGATATAGATTTATATTATGTTAAAAAAAAAGAAAATCCGTTTTCGTTAGTTTGAGTGAAAGATTTTTTCACAATTTTTTTTTTATAATGATAAATAACAAAAATTTACTAAAAATTCGTGTTGTTCTCACTCAAGTACAAAATTAATCCAGAGATCCATATAGCACTTTGACCCCCCCCCCTCTCGGTTTCAAGAGACAAATTCGAACTAGAAAATTTTTGAATCAAATCATAAAAAAAGGGTTTTTGTATACCCTAGTTCCTTGGGATTGTAGTTCAATTGGTTAGAGCACCGCCCTGTCAAGGCGGAAGCTACGGGTTCGAGCCCCGTCAGTCCCGACGGATCAAATAACCAATAAAAGAAAGATCAAACAAGGATCCTATCCTTTGTTTTTAGACCCCTTGTAATGAACAATCTTTTTTCTTTTTATTATTTTAATTTTGAAATGAAAATTTTATTATAATTATAAAAATTTAAAATAATTAAGTAATAATAATAAAATTTATAATTGAATTTAAGCTCTATCAAAAAAAGAACAAACATCGGAAAAAATGAAAAAGTAAATCAAAAAAGGGGTATTTTAGAACTTATTTGTTCATTTTTCATCTGTGTTTTTCTTTTTTAACCAACGGAAGTGTAAAAAAAAAACAGAAAAGTGGTCAGATGAGACTTCGGTAGATGATTGATTGTACAAGGACGACTGTAGTTTATATTAAAAAAAATATCTTGATTAGATCACGAATTATAAAATATATATTTTTTTTTCAGTGTGAATAAAAGATTCTCCTATGCTATACTATACTATTAAATTTGCGACGGCGAATTGATATGCTAGTTCAGATATTGTTATTCATGATATTAATCCGATTCAATATCATCAAAATACAATTCATTCCATTGAATTTACCGGTGAAATTTTGACCATCTCTATGGGATTAAATCCCGAGTTATTGCTAACTAAAAAATTATTAAATTATGGAAGTAAATATTCTTGCATTTATTGCTACTGCGCTCTTCATTCTAGTTCCTACTGCTTTTCTACTTATCATTTACGTAAAAACGGTCAGCCAAAATAATTAGTTTGAATGAAACTTGACTTCTTCGTTCTTTAATCAATGATTGAAAAATGGAAAAATGTATTCCAATTTCATTTCTTAAGGGAAAAATGGGCGGGCTAGAATCGTCAGTATTCGATTCGATTTGATAGCAGTATGGTAGAAAGAAATAAAACTTTCTTTCTACCATACTATTTATTAGTATTCGATTCTTCCGTTTTTTCGTTGTGTATAACGTTGTACTCTAATAAAGATACAGACTCAATTTAATATTACAGACTCAATTAAATATTGACGAATCTATAATACGCACGTATCCCTATATAAGTTATAACATATTGATCCTAATTCTATTGTTTTGCTACATCTATTTGATCCCTTTGTATTGATTCTGATCAATCCGAAATAATAGAAAGTCGACTCTGACTTTTATTTTACAGTTAAAATTTTTAGATTAGCTAAGTTAAGTATTATTTCTAGAGTCCACTTCTTCCCCATACTACAAGTGAAAGAGAAAACGTAAAGACTACCATTAAAGCAGCCCAAGCGAGACTTACAATATCCATGTGAATTATGTCCCCTAATTTCTATGAATATGAAGGAATTATTCCATTATTGTTTACTAATAATAGTGAAATCTATGGTACAGAGTCAAAAAATTTTTTGTACGCTGTCTTAATTTAATGAACGAACCCAAGAAATTAACATACAGATAAAAAAATTCCTATATGATTTTTAATAGTCTCTTGCACCGATTATTGAAAAGAAGTTTTGTCAATCCAACCTTAATTGAATACCTGAGTACTAAGAGATTCTTTTGAGTTTGTATACAAATTCCTTTCATTTTTTCTGGAACTATTGCTAACTACTAACCAATTAGTTAGAATATTACCTCGCATCGACTTGGCTCCAAGACCACTAGGAGTGTAAGGGTTATCAAAACCTCGCGATTCCCTTACACTCCTAGTGCTTACTACTGACTCAAAAATTTCCTTGAATTCTAGATACAAAGATTTACCGCCCACTAGATGCTTAGAATCAAGTACGGATCAAGAGACCCCTTAGTCAGCTGGGGAATAATGCAGTGAGTTATAGCTTATAGCAGTCGATAAGGCATTAGGATATATTTTTTTTATTAGGCGACACCCGGATTTGAACTGGGGAATAAAGGATTTGCAGTCCTCCGCCTTACCACTCGGCCATGCCGCCAAAAAAAAAAATAGAGTAATGAACGTTTTTTATTTTTTTGTACTTGCGTTTTGAATCCCATTTCTTTAATCCCCTTACTACTAAAAAAAAGCTTTTTCTTTTTTTCATACCCCAAAATATAGACTTTCAATCACAAAAGTCATAAAAAATTGTAACCATTAACGATTTGCTAATTTTGCTAATTCATGAACGAGTCTTAGATTCTGACTTCAAAGAAAATTTCCCTAATGACATAAGAAAATCCAAACGATAACTAATCATCATTATTGCGTCTTCTCAATTCTCAATAAAATTGAATTCGATTTTTCTTTTTCTCAATTATAACAACAATTATGCATATATGTAAACCCCGGAACCATAACAGAAATTTAATTACACAGACAATTGTGTATCTTATATACGATATATAAATAAATATGGGAAGCACGTATTAAATTTGATTATTTACTAACTATAACCCGCTTTGCTTTACAATACAAGTGTATATATGAATTCTAGGAAATAGTACTAAAATAGACCGTTTCTCCGCAAATAGGTTTTTTAACAAAAAAACCGAAAGGGCATTAAGTAAAAAAAAAAGAAACCCTCTAATTGTTTATGATTATTCTTATCTCGGTGAAGGGATCAAATCCTGTATCTGTTTATTTTTGAGTATCCAATCGGAGTAATATCATAATAATGGTAGAAATGTAATCAATTAAATAAATCTGATTAAGCAGCATAATTCTTTTAATGTTTTATCAACCTCTTTCCTCTTGTATCTGTTGCAAATTGAAATTTGAGTATGAGTAGCAAATTTTATGTATTCCTCCGTTCATACGTATTTCATACATTCCATATATCTGGAATTTTTGTCTAAAATTTTATGTGATTTAGTAAACAAAAAATATATAAATTCCATCAGAGCTAGATCGATCGATATGATTCAATGGGATTTTTAAACAAATGAGGAATTGGGTTAAAATGTTACGAGAGGGGAATGAGCTGATGTCTACAATACCCGGGTTTAATCAGATACAATTGGAAGGATTTTGTAGGTTCATTGATCAGGGCTTACCGCAAGAGCTTTATAAGTTTCCAAAAATTGAAGATACAGATCAAGAAATTGAATTTCAATTATTTGTGGAAACATATCAATTGGTAGAACCCGTGTTAAAAGAAAAGGATGCTTTGTATAAATCACTTACATATTCTTCTGAATTATATATATCCGCAGGATTAATTTGGAAAACCGGAAGGGAGATGCAAGAACAAACAATTTTGATTGGAAACATTCCTCTAATGAATTCTCTCGGAACTTTTATAGTAAATGGAATATACAGAATTGTGATCAATCAAATACTGCAAAGCCCCGGTATTTATTACCGGTCGGAATTGGACCATAACGGCATTTCGGTCTATACCGGCACCATAATATCAGATTGGGGAGGAAGATCAGAATTAGAGATTGATAGAAAAGCAAGGATATGGGCTCGTGTGAGTAGGAAACAGAAAATATCTATTTTAGTTCTATCATCAGCTATGGGTTCGAATCTAAAAGAAATTCTGGATAATGTTTGCTACCCGGAAATTTTCTTGTCTTTCTTGAATGATAAAGATAAAAAAAGTTTTGGGTCAAAGGAAAATGCCATTTTGGAGTTTTATCAACAATTTGCTTGTGTGGGGGGGGATCCAGTATTTTCGGAATCTTTATGTAAAGAATTACAAAAAAAATTCTTTCAACAAAAATGCGAATTAGGAAAGATTGGTCGTCGAAACATGAACCGTCGACTGAATCTTGATATACCCCAAAACAATACCTTTTTGTTACCGCGTGATATATTGGCCGCTACGGATCATTTGATTGGAATGAAATTTGGAATGGGTACACTTGATGATATGAATCATTTGAAAAATAAACGTATTCGCTCTGTAGCAGATCTCTTACAAGATCAATTCGGATTGGCTCTGGTTCGTTTAGAAAATGTGGTTCGAGGAACTATATGTGGAGCAATTCGGCATAAATTAATACCGACTCCTCAGAATTTGGTAACTTCAACTCCATTAACAACGACTTATGAATCTTTTTTTGGGTTACACCCATTATCTCAAGTTTTGGATCGAACCAATCCATTGACACAAATAGTTCATGGCCGAAAATTGAGTTATTTGGGCCCTGGAGGATTGACAGGGCGAACTGCTAGTTTTCGGATACGAGATATCCACCCTAGTCACTACGGGCGTATTTGTCCAATTGACACATCTGAAGGAATTAATGTTGGACTTATTGGATCCTTAGCAATTCATGCAAGAATTGGTCTTTTGGGGTCTCTAGAAAGTCCTTTTTATCAAATTTCTGAGAGATCGACAAGGGTACAGATGCTTTTTTTATCACCAAGTAAGGATGAATACTATATGGTATCCACGGGAAATTCTTTGGCCCTGAATCAAGGTATTCAGGAAGAACAGGTTGTTCCGGCTCGATACCGTCAAGAATTCCTGACTATTGCGTGGGAACAGGTTCATCTTCGAAGTATTTTTCCCTTCCAATATTTTTCTATTGGCGCTTCCCTCATTCCTTTTATCGAGCACAACGATGCAAATCGAGCTTTAATGAGTTCTAATATGCAACGTCAAGCAGTTCCGCTTTCTCAGTCCGAGAAATGCATTGTTGGAACCGGGTTGGAACGCCAAGCGGCCCTAGATTCAGGGGTTCTCGCTATAGCCGAATATGAGGGAAAGATCAGTTCTACCGATACTGATAAGATCATTTTCTCAGGTAATGGGTATACTCAAACCATTCCATTAGTTATGTATCAACGTTCCAACAAAAATACTTGTATGCACCAAAAACCCCGGATTCCGCAGGGTAAATGCATTAAAAAGGGACAAATTTTAGCAGATGGTGCCGCTACAGTTGGAGGCGAACTAGCTTTGGGAAAAAACGTATTAGTGGCTTATATGCCGTGGGAAGGTTACAATTTTGAGGATGCGGTACTTATTAGTGAACGTCTTGTATATGAAGATATTTATACTTCTTTTCACATACGGAAATACGAAATTAAGACTTATGTGACAAGTCACGGACCCGAAAGGATCACTCGTGAAATACCGCATTTAGAAGCCCATTTACTCCGAAATTTAGACACAAATGGAATTGTGAGGTTGGGATCATGGGTCGAAACGGGTGATATTTTGGTAGGTAAATTAACACCCCAGATGGCAAAAGAATCTTCGTATGCCCCCGAAGATAGATTATTACGAGCGATACTTGGTATTCAGGTATCCACATCCAAGGAAACTTGTCTAAAACTACCTATAGGTGGGAGGGGTCGAGTTATGGATGTGAGATGGATCCAGAAAAAAGGGGGCTCGAGTTATAATCCCGAAACAATTCATGTATATATTTTACAGAAACGTGAAATCAAAGTTGGCGATAAAGTAGCCGGAAGACATGGAAATAAAGGTATCATTTCCAAAATTTTGCCGAGACAAGATATGCCTTATTTGCAAGATGGAAGACCCGTTGATATGGTCTTTAACCCATTAGGAGTACCTTCACGAATGAATGTAGGACAGATATTTGAATGTTCGCTGGGGTTAGCGGGAGGTCTGCTAGATAGACATTATCGAATAGCACCTTTTGATGAGAGATATGAACAAGAGGCTTCGAGAAAACTAGTGTTTTCTGAATTATATGAAGCTAGTAAACAAACAGCGAAGCCGTGGGTATTTGAACCCGAGTATCCGGGAAAGAGCCAAATATTTGATGGAAGAACAGGGGATCCTTTTGACCAACCTGTTATAATAGGAAATCCTTATATCTTGAAATTAATTCATCAAGTTGATGATAAAATACATGGACGCTCGAGTGGGCATTATGCACTTGTTACCCAACAACCCCTTCGAGGAAGGGCCAAGCAAGGAGGCCAGCGAGTAGGAGAAATGGAAGTTTGGGCTCTAGAAGGATTTGGTGTTGCTCATATTTTACAAGAGATGCTTACTTATAAATCGGATCATATTAAAGCTCGCCAGGAAGTACTTGGTACTACGATCATTGGGGGAACAATACCTAACCCGGAAGATGCTCCAGAATCTTTTCGACTGCTCGTTCGAGAACTACGATCTTTGGCTCTGGAACTGAATCATTTCCTTGTATCTGAGAAAACCTTCCAGATTAATAGGATGGAAGCTTAATCGGAATAAATTAGAATTTTTCTTCTATGATCGATCAGTATAAACATCAACAACTCAGAATTGGATCAGTTTCGCCTAAACAAATAAGTGCTTGGGCCACAAAAATCCTACCTAATGGAGAGATAGTTGGAGAGGTGACAAAACCCTATACTTTTCATTACAAAACCAATAAACCAGAAAAAGATGGATTATTTTGTGAAAGAATATTTGGGCCAATAAAAAGCGGAATTTGTGCTTGTGGAAATTATCGAGTAATCAGAAATGAAAAAGAAGACCCAAAATTTTGCGAACAGTGCGGAGTCGAATTTGTTGATTCTCGAATACGAAGGTATCAAATGGGCTATATTAAATTGGCATGCCCGGTAACCCACGTGTGGTATTTGAAACGTCTTCCTAGTTATATCGCGAATTTTTTAGATAAACCTCTTAAAGAATTAGAGGGCCTAGTATACTGCGATGTGTGATTTGATCGAAATTTTGATTTTACAGATTCGGAATGAGAAACTGTCATCCCATTCAATCCAAGGGGGATGCCCTGGCTCTGACATGTCTCTTGGGACGAGTAACATGAAGCTCAGAATTATGGGTATATTTAATACTTCCAAAAAAAGGGGAATTGATCCATGGTCGATTTCGTAACAACGAAATATTAAATTAAAGTTGTACCTCGTAAAAAAAGACTCTTTTTGTTTTTGCGGAATTAATCATTATTTATAAATATAAATAAATTAGGTTCACGTAAGAAATCAAATCGGGTATGGTTACAAGAGTCTATCCGTCGCATATAGGCTTAATTTAAGGGTATCGTGGTATAACCTCGAGGTGAAGTCGTGACCTAAAAGATCGAATGGAACAATACATAGACAAGTAAATTCCTTTTGAATTCCACCCTTTTTTCGGGGATTTTTCATTCAAAGGGGGGTAGACTACTCAATAATTTATCAGTTTAGTTTTGTTGTAATTTAATTGAATAAAAAAAAGAA